CTTTTTTTCGTTCTTATTCGCCCTTTTATTTAGCGAGATACTAAAAAAGGGCGAATCTTTTTGGTTTTATGCCATTTTGGTGGCTGCAACCTTCCTATTGGCATGTTGACAATATTGTATTGGCGAGGTATGATTTTATCATGGATAAATAGATCTGTTTATCCATGATCCAAAACGGAAAGAGGTCTATCTAGTTCTATAAAATAGATAGATACTAACCACAAAAATCTCTTTTGATCTGAGACAGATCGAAAAGAGAAACAAACATTCAATTCAATCAATCACACACAGGATCCATAAAATTCGAAATTATGGAATTCACCGGGTTATGATATTTCAACCTTAATCTCATTAACCATTTTCATTCTCTAGGGAGCTTCGGCTCAAGAGTGAAAAAAATGACCATGTTGAAAACTCTGTGATCTCTCTTTCTTAGAGGGGCCGTCTTGCGTTGGGGGTTCTTTGGTAGTGTGAATTTCTTTTGGGTTTTTTTCTTCCCGAAAGATTCTTCGAATCCGCCGCGTCCTGCAGCGACGATTTGGGTTCGGGATCTTCCGACCTAAATGGAGGAGGGTGAGATGCAAGAGACTGAAATGAAGGAGGGTGAGATGGAAGAGGGTGAACTCGCGGAGACTGAACTCATGGCGACTCAACTCGAGGAGATAGATCTGGAAATCAAAACTAAGACTGACCAAGTGTCAGCAAACCAATTCGAATTCATAGAACTATCTACCAAACTACACAAAACAAAGGATATACCCTGCTAAACGCACGACTTTCCTCCTTAAAGCGGGTCGCGCGCCCGAGTGATTTAGTGAAAAGAAGGGATGACTAGTTGACAAGCGAGCTCAACCGCCGAAAAAAAAATTGGAGGAATCGATTTCCGTCTTACTCGAAGAAATTTCTGTCTTAGAAAAAGAGAAGGCCGAGTTACTAGAGAGGGACCAGAAGGCTGCTGCTATTCCCTCCGCAGGAGCAGTCAAATTCCCGGGGTTAAGTGGAGCCAAAGGTCAATCACCCTGCGGCTCCACAAGGAAGCCCAATAAAGGCGCGTCTTCAGGTTCCAGAAACCGGCTCACTGCGCCAGGAGAAGGAGAATCCAGCGCTGCGGGGCAGGACGAGAGCTCCCCGGCGACCCCGGACGAGCTATAGTGGAACTAAGTATTTAGGGGGAATTCGAAAACCTCTCTTAGGATATAGATTCGAATGAGGGTTCGGATAGAAAGGTACCAATCAGTAGGAATTCTTCTTTCTTCGGATATTGTATGTTGTAAAAAAGGTTCCCCTAAAATAAAAAAGAACCTATCCCATTTTTTACCTAGGAATATTCTATGCGAGGCACGCGTATCTCTATTGTATGTTATCAAGGAAGTATCATCTAGGGAATAAATAGAATAAAATAAAAAGAATAATCCGAACAATACATGTCTTTCACATCCAACTCTAAACAATGAGCAACCTCTTCATTTTTGAATGGCGGTTCCAAAGAAACGTACTTCTCTGTCAAAAAAGCGTATTCGTAAAAATAGTTGGAAAAGAAAGGGGTATTGGGCAGCGAGAAAAGCATTTTCATTAGCGAAATCTCTTTCTACCGGGAATGCGAAATTTTGTACGACAAAAAACAAAAAAAGAACCAAGTCTTGGAAGAAGAAGAATCTGAATCAATATGACTCCCTGAATGGTGTAGGTTTTTCTAATTTGTGAGATGGGGGTTGTCATTTTCCTCATCGATTCACTTTTCATAATACACTAACTAAAAGAAAAGTCTTCTTTTTCCTTTAGGAAGGATTTTTTTGGATTATGGATTCCTAATATGTAGTCCAAATAAGGGTCCTATATTTGGGCTGTGGAATCCATCAAGATCTATATCTATATATAGATCTTGAGAGCTTTCTTTTCTTTAGAAATATAGAATCTTTTTTTTTTTTTTTGAAGTACGCTAAAATTCCGAGAAAGATTGAAACCTTTTAGTTCTATGCCTGGATAGAGGACAGAACTATCTAGTTCCAACTGCTGCATTTCCATTCCAGGCGAAGTGAAACCAATGGAAAGCTCTTTGTGAAAGTGAAACCTAAGACCCTACGATCCCACAATACTAATGATTGTGGAACGTTCAATTAGTAATTGAAACGAGTGTTTTTTCATTGATTGTCAGATTCCCTAAAAAAGATGTGATTGAATTGACTCCTTAGAATCTCGACGATTGAATAGGGATGGGCTATTATGTTTTCGAGTAAGCCGCTATGGTGAAATTGGTAGACACGCTGCTCTTAGGAAGCAGTGCTAGAGCATCTCGGTTCGAGTCCGAGTGGCGGCATCTTCGAAAAGAGATACAATAAATCCTATAATGAATGGAATTCCGGATTTCCATTCGAGTCTTGAAGGATCCCCCTTTTCTTTTTTATTTTAGGATTTGTTTATGATAGTCTCGACTTTACAACATATATTCACTCACATTTCTTTTTCGATCGTTTCAATTGTAATTAGTATTTATTTACTAACCTTATTATTAGTCTACGAAACGCTAGGACTCTATAATTCCTCAGAAAAAGGCATGATAGTGACCTTTTTCTGTATAACAGGATTGTTAGTTACTCGTTGGATTTCTTCGGGACATTTCCCCTTAAGTGATTTATATGAATCAGTAATGTTTCTTTCGTGGGGTTTTTCCATTCTTCATATGGTTCCACATTTTAGGAACCAAAAAACCCATTTAAGCGCAATAACCGCGCCAAGTACTATTTTGACTCAAGGCTTTGTTACTTCAGGTCTTTTCGCAGAAATGCATCAATCCACAATATTAGTACCTGCTCTCCAATCTCAGTGGTTAATGATGCACGTAAGTATGATGGTATTGAGCTATGCAGCTCTTTTATGCGGCTCGTTATTCTCAGTAGCGCTTCTAGTCATTACATTTCGAACACGCATAGATATTTTTGGCAAACAAAATCATTTATTAACAGGGTCATTTGTTTTTGATGAGATCCAATACGCAAATGAAAGAGGCAGTGTTTTACGAAACACTTTTTTTCTTTCATTTCGAAATTATCACATGTATCAGTTGATTCAGCAATTGGATCGTTGGAGTTATCGTGTCATTAGTCTAGGGTTTCTCTTTTTAACCATAGGTATTCTTTCGGGCGCGGTATGGGCTAATGAGGCATGGGGGTCATATTGGAATTGGGATCCCAAGGAAACTTGGGCATTTATTACTTGGACCCTATTTGCAATTTATTTACATATGAGAACAAATCAAAATGTTCAAGGCACGAATTCCGCAATTGTGGCTTCTCTTGGATTTCTTATAATTTGGATATGTTATTTTGGGGTCAATCTATTAGGAATAGGATTCCATAGTTATGGCTCATTCCCATCGAATTGAAGAAGCGACCCAATCTATAGGAACATAGTCTGAAGTTTGTGTGAGTTTTTGAGAACCATTTGAATCACTACTGGATTCAAATGGTTCTCAAAAACTCCAAACGTATCTGATTCGAATGGACTTTGTTTTCTTTTTCCTTAAGATAAGGAAAAAGAAGACTTCTTTTTTTTCATTGTCCAGCGAATGGTTTTTGAAATCATAGCATTATTTTCTATCTTATTCATGAAAACTATCTTATCTATAAAAGTCATTAGATAGGAGAGCTTCTACCTTGTCAACGGATAGTGAGAGAAGGAAATCCGGATAAATACCAATCCCTATTACGGGTAGAAAGATACAGATCGAAACAAAAAGTTCTCGTGGTCCAGAATCCAAAAAAGAAGAGTTTGGGGCGGGAAATTGCTTGTATCCATAGAACATCTGGCGTGACATAGATAATGAATAAATAGGAGTTACTATCATTCCAATTGCCATTCCAAAAGTAATGAGTATTTTTGGCATTAAAAGAGATTTTGGACTGATAATTATTCCAAAAAAGACTCCCAATTCGGCAACAAAACCACTCATTCCCGGCAATGCAAGAGAAGCCATCGAGAAGCTACTGAACATTGTAAATAGTTTCGGCATTGGGATAGCTATTTCGCCTATTTCGTCGAGATAAACAAGACGTATTCTATCGTAACTCGTTCCTGCCAAGAAAAAAAGCGCACCACCAATAAATCCGTGAGAAATGATTTGTAAGATGGCTCCATTTAGTCCTGTATCGGTTATAGAACCAATTCCTAGAATTGTAAAACCCATATGAGATACAGAAGAATACGCTATTCTCTTTTTTGAAATTGCGTTGGCCAGGAGATGTTGAAGCTGCATAGATTATTTGAACTGTACCTAGTATCATCAACCAGGGAGAAAATAGAGAATGAGCGTGGGGTAAGAATTCCATATTGATCCGAACCAATCCATACGCTCCCATTTTTAATAAGATTCCGGCTAGAAGCATACACGTACTGTAATGTGCCTTCCCATGGGTATCTGGTAACCATGTATGTAAGGGTATAATCGGTGATTTGACAGCATAAGTAATAAGAAATCCAAAATAGAATAGTATTTCCAATGCCACCGGATACGATTGATTCGCTGAGGTTTCAAAATGTAAGGTTGCTTCGTTGGAACCATAGAAACCCATGCCCAGAACTCCCATTAATAGAAAAACGGAACCCTCCACAGTGTACAAAAGAAACTTTGTAGCTGAGTACAAACGTTTCTTTCCTCCCCACATGGATAGAAGTAGGTAAACAGGAATTCATTCGAACTCCCACATGATAAAAAAAAGTAAAAGATCTCGAGAAGAAAATGATCCTATTTGGCCACTGTACATTGCTAACATCAGAAAATGGAACAATCGTGAATCCCGAGTCACTGGCCGAGCCGCTAAAGTCGCTAAAGTAGTGATGAATCCCGTCAGGAAAACGGGTCCGATGGAAATTCCATCGATTCCGAGTCTCCAGTGAAAATCCAAAAAATGGATCCATCGAAAATCCTGTTCGAATTGGATTAAGGGATCATCAAATTGGAAATGATAACAGAATGCATAGGTCGTTAGAAGTAGGTCTATTGTGCATATAGAGAGAGTATACCACCGAATCATCTTATTTCCCCTATGAGGAAAAAAGAAAATAGAAGAACCCTCGGATATAGGAAACATCACAATTATTGTTAACCAAGGAAAAGAATTCGTGGTAAAGACAAGATACACTTTGACCAAAAAACCCGTGCTCGAAATAATCTTTTTGATCGAGTACGGGTTTTTGTCGGTAAGGAGAAAAAAATGGGTTCAAGTAGAGTTTTCTAGAACGTATCAATAAGCTAGTCCCATGCTTCGCGTTGTCTCATGCCATAAATAAACCCGGACACTCAAGAAATCTGTTGGACAAGCGGATTCACACCTCTTACAACCTACACAGTCTTCTGTTCTTGGAGCAGAAGCAATTTGCTTAGCTTTACATCCGTCCCAAGGTATCATTTCTAATACATCTGTGGGGCAGGCTCGCACACATTGAGTACACCCTATACATGTATCATAAATCTTTACTGAATGTGACATGGTATCTATCCACTTTTTGAACATCATAAAGTTTCGATCTAGTAAAATCATAAAGGAATCCTATATGGTAGACACCAGACGAATCGAGGGTTTACCAGAATCGATTTCGAATCAATCGACTTCTGGATCTGCTCATGAGAGCGGTCCAAGATACTTTGATTTATTACGTTTTAGTAAACATGGGCCTATGTTTGTTTCTATCGTACATACCAATTTGAATTGGTGAATATTCTATTCAGTAGTTAGATGATTCCCGCTATTTATTCAGCAAGTTCGATTGATTGATACGAGTGGATTTTCTGTTACGATGAATTGACAAAACAATCGCAGGTCCAATAGCGGCTTCAGCGCCTGCAATAGCTATCACAAAAATCGCGAAAATGTCTCCTTTTCTTTTAATTGGCGACTATCAAAGAAATCAGAAAATGTTACGAAATTCAAATTAACCGCATTCAGTATAAGCTCAAGACACATAAGTGCTCTAACCATATTTCGACTTGTGATCAATCCATAAATACCGATAGAAAAGAAAAAGGCACTCAAAACAAGTTCATGTTCAAGCATCATTGACCAACCCCTCATCAATCTGGATTTATTTGCTTTCAATAGGAACAAAAACGCCGCCTTAATCCATTTTATTGACTAGAATCTCACAAGTCCAGAACAAAGGAAGGTATTGGTACTAGAATAGATTGAACGAAAACCATTTCCATTTGATACATGAAAAATAGAAAAATGGAATTGTAAGGGAAGGAAAATGGGTGTGATAAGAAGGAAGGCTTTTGAGAGGACAGAACTCTTTCATTCGAAGTCGTTCTTTTTATTACTGACGGGCCATAACAATTGCACCTATTAAGGCAACTAAAAGAATGATAGAAATGAGTTCAAAGGGAAGAAAAAAATCGGTTGATAAATGAGTCCCAATTTGTTGACCATTATTTACAAAATCCTGCTCTACAATCTGGTTTGATCTTGTAGTCCAAATAATACCGTACCATGAAGTCTCTGGGACAGTAGTAATTAGTGAAACAAAAAGACTTGTACAAACCAGGGAAGTGACTCCTTCTCCAACGGTCCAAAGACCGAAATCCTTGTCATATTCTGAGTCATTCATGAACATCACAGCGAATACGATTAACACATTTATGGCCCCCACGTAAATAAGGAGCTGTGCAGCAGCTACAAAATGGGAATTCGATGGAATATGGAATAGGGATATACAAACCAGAACCAACCCCAAGGAAAAGGCAGAAAAAATGGGATTGCTAAGTAATACCACTCCCAGACCTCCTAATAGAAGAACCGATCCCAAAAATACTAAAAGAAAATCATGGATTGGTCCAGTGAAATCCATTATATGTCAAATAATAGAGAAATAAGCTTAAATGGTTCATGATCTTTTTGACCAGACCGGGAAAAAATAGGTTACCCGACTCTTTTTAGGATATGCTCTGAATGGAATCCAATCCTAGATTGGGGGTTGATATAGAAATTATCTAGATAAATAAATAGTAGTAATTTAGAGAGATGTAGATTTCGAAAAAATCATGGATGTATTTGTGCAAGACATGATTCGGAGCAATGAATCGGAAATCCGTTGTTAGTTTTAGTTACTTATTCGCCGAGCAAAATGGAAGATTTGCTCCTTTCGGATTTAGTAATAGTATTGTAATAGTAATTGGAAATTGGAGTAATTGGTAATCGAATCAAGCGGTTTACACATTTTTGATTTGATTTGAGTCGAAGTCATAAAAAATCCGCAGTTGACATTTGTGTATTGGCGAAGTATATGTACACTATGGATCTCTTTCTCCATGATCCAAAACGGAAAGAGGCCGATCTAGTTCTATAAAATATATTAACCACAAAAATCTCTTTTGATCTGAGACAGATCGAAAAGAGAAACAAACATTCAATTCAATCAATCACACACAGGATCCATAAAATTCGAAATTATGGAATTCATCGGGTTATGATATTTCAACCGTAATCTCATTAACCATTTTCATTCTCTAACCCAAGGGGTCATTGTCATGTTCAAATTGTTTCAACTAGCTACTCTAGTGCGTTTCTGTATATGGTTAGCTCTTCGTTTCTGTATGGAGATACCCAATGTGGACCATTTCTTCCAGCTCGGTAAAAACCCTCGACTCGCCTTGAAGGTTTTGATTCGGTTCAAAATCAAAATCACCCAAAAGACATGGTTGAAACTATTCGACTTTCTGTATATTAAATACCTAAAATATCTGTATTCTCGAGGACTCCATTCCGAAAAAGAATGGGTTTACTCGGTAGTCAAATGGCTCATAGCCCTTTGTCTTGGGTTCTTTGCAGTCTTCGAGATCCTTCTCGAACTGTATATTGTTTTTTATATTATGATCTGTTTTATTGGGTTCGTCTGGGGGTTAATTTCATTTTTCATTGGGTTGATTCGTTGGAGTTTACATCCTTTTGGTTGATTCGTTGGAGTTTACAGCCCCAAGGTCTTGTTTTTTTGGTGGCCTTCCTTCTTTTATTTTTTTGAATTACTATTATAGCTATTTGATCTTTTTTGACCAAATTTGGGTCAAAAAAGATCAAATAGTCCATCGAATCCATTTTGATTCGATAATGTATATATACATATATAACAGAAATATTATGTGATTGAAGAAAGGAAATTCTCAGGACTGTCTTTTTCGATATTCGATTCTCTAGATTCGATTTCCATACTCAAAGTAAAAAGGTTTCCATTGTAATGGAAAAGTCAAAAAACCACATCCCAAGAGGTCATTTGAATGTTCAAATTGTTTCAACTAGCTACTCTAGTTCGTTTCTGTATTCAGAGAACCAATATGCGCCGGTTCTTAGAGCTCAGTAAAAACCTGGGACTTGCTTTTATTCGGTTCAAAAGCAAACTCACCCCAAAGACCTGGCTGAGGCTATTCGACTTTCTTTTTCGGCAATACCTGCGGTATCTTTATTCTAGAGGACTCGTTTCCGAAAAAGAATGACTCGGTAGGGAAATTGCTCCTCGAGCTTTTTCTTGGGTTGTTTACAATCTTTGCACTCCTTCTGGGAATCTATCTTTTTTCCGTCTTCCTACCTTCTTTATAAGGTTCGTCAGGTGGTTAATTCCATTTTTCATTGGGTTAATTCGTTGGGGTTTACGTCCCCAAGTTCTTGTTTTTTCGCCTTCCTTATTTTCTTTTCTTTGGCTCTTTGGCTCTAGCTATTTGATCATTTTTTTGACCTAATTTGGGTCAAAAAAGATCAAATAGTACATCGAATCCAAGGAGCACATCATTTGCACGAAGACAAGTAAAAACCAAATAGAATTGAATCCTAGATCTATTTTCTCTAGGATCTAATCCTATTTGATTACTACACTATTGCCAACATGCCACTATGAAGGTGGCAACCACCAAAGAAGGTGGCAACCACCAAAACGGAAAACGCATCCCTAGAATAGACCAGGGGGATCTTGCCATGGAGGCAAAAAAACGTGTTCTTCGCCCGGCGGAATCACTTGATTGGCTGAACTGGAATGATTGCCTGAACCAGAATGATTGCCTGAACCAGAATGATTGCCTGAACCGGAAATAGGAACTGTCCGGTCCGTCTGGTGCGAAAAATTCAAGCTAATTCCTTGAACTTGGCTCCGCCGATGAAGCTGCAGAGACCCATTTGGGTTAACCGGGCCCATGTTTTTGTCCCCACTTAACAGGAATGCCCGTTCATCTAGGGTCTCAAGTTGGGTGGCCAACATACAAAAGGACTCATAGCATATCCTTTTGACCCATTCTTCCTCTTCTAGGAATCCATTTAGACATACTCGATCCGACAAAGAACGATTTGCAGCCCGGTCGAGTAGTAATAAATGGGTTCCATACAAAATGCGTCTCTGAGCTTCGTTGTAACATCTCCAGCTTCGTATCGACTCAAGTCTCTTTTGGTCTATATCACCTTCAATTTGTTTGAGCTGGTCGGTGGGTTTTTGAACCCTTTGACTTTGAACCCATTGACTCGTTGAACGTGGAAGAGGAAACTTGCCCTGTGAGCGAAGAATTCGCATACTGCTCGAAGAAGTCAACATCAGAAACGCTCCCAGACATGCCAACATCACGGCATTCTTGATCTTGACTAGAAACGCAGTCAAATAATCCTTGACTGGTAAATAAAGGAAGCGTTTTGCCCCCTCTAGAAGTCTTGTCAGGAAAGACATAGATTGGTACCTCTCTAGGTAATGAGATTGCTCTATTCCCGTACATCCTAGGGCTCGATCCAAAGGATTGTATTTATATGACATTACAGTACGGGTGAGTCAATCGAAATGATTATTTGTATTGTATTTATATGACATTACATTACAGCACGGTTGAATCAACCGTGCTGATTATTTCTCTCTATCTTTTTCTTTTTCAAAAAGTCTAATGCAAGCAGGAAAACCGACGCATCATACTCAAACCTTAGTTTTGATCCTCATCTTGCAGCTTTTCTTTGGCATCTACTAATACTAACAGTGAAATCGTGAAGGGGAGCTTTTGATTTGTTTGATGCGTTTTGAACCGTTAGCTATTGCCCGATTTTTTTGGATTTTTCAATTCTACCAATGAATTCTATTCCACCCTTTTTGTATTTGTAATTCTATTCCACCCTTTTTGTATTTGTAATCGGGAAGTCAAAAACTAACCAACCCGCCACCGTAGGAGGGCATCGCCATGTTATTCAAATGGTTGAAACTAGCTATCTTAGTGTTGATACTCATCTTGCAGTTATTCTTTGGCATCTACTAATACTAACAGTGAAATCGTGAAGGGGAGCTTTTGATATCTAGTCTACAAAGCCTAAGGATCCATAGAATTCATAATGAATTCGTTATGGATCCAACACCATATAACAGATTGATTCTATCATCTATATAGATAGAATAGATAAAAGAAATGTGATTGAAGAAAGGAAATTCTCAGGACTGTCTTTTTCGATAATTGTAATAGAGAAGTAAAAAACTAACCAACCAACCTCCTTAGGAGGGCATTGTCATGTTCAAATTGTTGAAACTAGCTACTCTAGTGCGTTTCTGTATGCAGATAACCAATTCAGTCGTTGTGGCCGGACTCTTTTATGGATTTTTGACCGCAGGGACCATAGGGCCCTCATATCTCTTGCTTCTCCGAGCTCGGGTTATGGAAAAAGGAAGCGAGAAGGATGTATCCGCAACAACTGGTTTTCTGATGGGGCAGCTCATCATGTTCATATCGATTTATTATGCACCTCTCCATCTAGCATTGGGTACACCGCATAGAATAACTACCCTAAGGCTACTCTATCTTTGGGTTTATTTCTGTTGGCGCAATGACAAAGACTGTTTTGATTCGGTAGCGACCACTAGAAATGGAATGCGTAATTTATACACTCAATATGTATTCCTTACTAATATCATTTTTCCACTATTCAACCATTTCGTTTTGCCGAGTTCGACCTTACCCCGAGTAATCAGTATTTATCTGTTTCGATGCAACAACAAGATGTTATTTTTAACAAGTAGTTTTGTTGGTTGGTTCATTGGTCACATTTTGTGCATGAAAGGATTTGAGTTGGTATTATTCTGGATACGGCAAAATCCTTCTATTAGATTGAATAGGTACCGTGCGGCAGACTTTCGAAATTCTCTGGAGCGAATCTTTACCATTCTATTATTTCTCTCCTGCGTCTACTATTCAGGTAGAATTCCGTCACCTATTAGGATTGAGAGCATTGAGGATAAGAAAAAGAAAGAAAAAGAAAGGATAGAAAGGGAACAAAGTGCGGACGAAACAGATGTAGAAATAGACACAACTTACAAACAGGGGCAAGAAGGCTCCGCCGAGGCAGACCTTTCCCCTTTTTCAGAAGATTCGAACAACCTAGATGAAAAACTGAAAGAAAAGAAAGACTTCTTAGTAGAAAGGGAACAAAGTGCGGACGAAACAGATGTAGAAATAGACACAACTTACAAACAGGGGCAAGAAGGCTCCGCCGAGGCAGACCTTTCCCCTTTTTCAGAAGATTCGAACAACCTAGATGAAAAACTGAAAGAAAAGAAAGACTTCTTAGCAGAAATGCCTCTTGTGACTTTTCTTTTCGACTATAACCGATGGCATCTACCATTGCGATATATAAAAACGGATGGATTTCAAAAGGCTCTAAGAACTGAAATGTCAGACTATTTTTTTGATACAGGCCAAAGTGATGGAAAACAAAGAATCTCTTTTACATATCCGCCAAGTTTGTCAACCTTTTTTGAAATGATAGAAAGAAAGGGGTTTTTGGACACACCAGAAAAACTCCCCTCTGATGAATTGGAGAATCATTGGATTTATACCAATGAACAAAAAAGAAATAGCCTGAGCAACGAACTTTTCCATCGAATTGACGCTCTAGAAAGGGGGTCTCTTGATCTGGATGTACTCGAAAAAAGGACTCGATTATGTAATGATAATGAGACTGATAATGAGACTGCTAATGAGACTGATAATGAGACTGATAATGAGACTGATAATGAGACTGATAATGAGACTGATAATGAGACTGCTAATGAGACTGATAATGAGACTGCTAATGAGACTGCTAATGAGACTGATAATGAGACTGATAATGAGAATGATAATGAGACTGATAATGAGACTGATAATGAGACTGATAATGAGAATGATGAGACTGCACAAGAATGCTTGCCTAAAAGGTACGATCCTTTTTTGAATGGGCCTTTTCGCGGAGCAATCCCCCAATTACCCCCAAGCGTTAAGAAGGAAAATGAGAAGGAAAATGAGAAGGAAAAGAAAAATGAGAAGGAAAATCAGAAGGAAAAGAAAAATGAGAAGGAAAATGATTCTTTGGAGGGACTTGACCTAAAAGAAATTGAGAAAACGGTTCCTCGATGGACATACGAATTGGTTGACGAGTCGGACGAAATGGACCTGGCGGAAGCAGACCCAGACTGGTCTGAAATTATTTCAAGAATCTTCAAAACTGTATTCATTTTGGATTGGAAGGACTATTATACGAAGCGGGGGAAGGCAGAGGAGTATGATGCTGAGGATGAGGATACTGAGGAGATTCTAATACGTTATTCGAACCAATCGGATTTGAATCGAGATTTAATCAAAGGATCCGTACGCGCTCAAAGACGTAAAACAGGTGGTTGGAAACTCTTTTTTCAAACAAATCTGCATTCCCCACTTTTTGTGGACAGAATAGACACAATTTTTTCCCCAATACTGAAAATTTTGAATCCAATCTTTATGAATCCAATCTTTAGAATCTTTAGGAATTGGATAGGAAAAGGCGCGGAAGTGAAAACTTGGGATTGCGAGGAAGACGAGTCGCAAGAAGGAGAGGATAAGGCACAAGAAAGGGAAGACGGGGCGCTAGAAAGGAAGGGCACGGCGGAGGCCGAAACAGAAAAAAGGGAGAACGCAGAGGAGGCGCGACTAGAAATAGCAGAACTGTGGGATAGTATTCCGTATGGGCACGGAATAAGGGGTTATTTGTTACTAGCCCACTCAATTCTTAGAAAAAATATAGTATTACCCGCATTGATTATAGCCAAAAACTTTAGCCTTTTTTTATTATTTCCATTTCAATTCCCCGAAAAATTCCCCGAGTGGTACAAAGATTGGGACGAAGATTGGAAGGCATGGGGCAGAGAAATGCATGTTAACTGTACTCACAATGGCGTTACAATATCCGAAACAGAATTTCCGAAAAATTGGTTCACAGATGGTCTGCAGATAAAAATCCTCTTCCCTTTCCGTCTTCGGTACCGTTTTCAACTCCAACCCCATCATAAACGGAAAGATCCAATGTCAAAGAAAAGAAACAAAGCAAAATCTTCTTTTTTAACAACTTGCGGAATGGAAACGGAACGACCTTTTGGTGCTCACCGAGACGAACCTCATCCTCTTGAACCTATTTATAAAGAATTTGAAAAACAAATTAGAGAAGCGAAAAAAAAAAGTTTTCAATTGTTAAAAAATAAGGCAAAATGGATTCTAGATCCGTTTATCAAAATCAAACAACTTGCAAAAGGAAAGCTAAATAAAAAATTTGGAGTGAGGGAAGGGTATGAATTGAGTGAAACTCAAAATGATCCAAATTTTCTACTAAGGAATCAGATTTTGGATGAATCGTCTAGTCGAATTCAATCTATGGATTGGACAAAATCTGCACTTACAGAACAAAAAATAAAGGATCTGTCCGATAGGACAAGTACAATCAGAAATCAAATTGAAAAAATAACAAACGATAAGAAAACCAAATTTTTAATACCCGATAGAAATATTAGTCCTAGCGAGGCGAGTTTTGCTGAGAAAAGATTAGACTCCTCAAAAAACCTTTGGCAAATAGTAAAAAGAAGAAATGTGCGATTAATAAGGAAAGGGCGCGTTTTTTTGGTATTTTTCATTGAAAGTATTTTCTCTCAAATTCTCATTCGTATTTCGAACCATATTCATATTGTAGAAATTTGTCTTGAATTACTTCAATTAAAAAAAAGAATTCTTGATACATACAGTTACTTTAAGCAAAAAAACAGTTACTTTAAGCAAAAAAATCACGAAGGAATTGATGAAAATCCAATGAATTGGATTTTGACTATAAGAAAGAAGTTTTCTAATTCTAATATTGGTAATCAAAATTCAAAGACTTTTTCTGAGATAGTTTCCTTGTCACAAGCATATGTATTTTATAAATTATCACAAAGACCAGGTATTCACAAGTATCCCTTGAAATTTGTCCTTCAATATTCCCGAACATCTCTTTTTCTTAAAGAGAGAATAAAGAATTTTTTTGGAACACAAGGAATATTTCATTTCGAATCAAGGCATAAAGAACATGGAAATGGAGAACTGACTGAATGGAAAAACTGGTTAAGCGGTCACTATCAATATGATTTCTCTCAGACTAGCTTGTCTAAATTTATGTCGCAAAAGTGGCGAAATCGGATCAATCAAAGTCGTAAGGTTCAAAATCTAGACGCACCAAGTTTGGATTCATATGAAAAAAATGAAAAAAACCAATTCATTCTTTTTGAGAAACAAAAAGAAAAAGCAGCTTCATTATCGGTAAAAAAAAAAACAAAGAAATTTAAAAAACATTACAAATATGATCTTTTATCAGAGAAATATCTTAATTATGGAGAAAGAAAGGATTTTTCTATTTATAGATTGCCATTCCAAGGAAACGAAGGTCAAGGGATTCCCTCGAAGTACATCACGTATAAACCGGATTTTTTTTCTATCCGGAGATATAGTAGAAAAAATGCGCATAGAAAATATTTGGATTGGAAAATCATCTGTTTTAGAAAGACTAGACATATTGAGACCTGGATCAATAAAAAAACAAAGATTGCGACTCATTATTCTCCAATAATTACTACAATTGAGAAAAAAGATCTGTTTTATTACGCGATTCATAAACAAGTCAACTCATCCCAAAACAAAAAGAACTCCCCAAACAAAAAGAACTCCCCAAACAAAGAAAAAAAAATAAACCATCCTTTTGACTGGATGGGAATGAATAAAGCAAGACTAACTCAGTGCAGTAAGAAATCGATTTATGAAAAATATGGGATGAACCCGTGGATCATACCAACCAAATTACTTCTTTTCGAGGTTAATAACAATAACAATATCAATATCCGTGATAGTCGTGAAAAAAAAAATGCCAAAGAAGAAAAAGAAGAAAAAGAAAAAAAGGATCTTGAATTAGAGAATCAAAATCAAGAAGAAAAAAAACCGACCCGCCAAGAAAATCAAGAAAATCCTAGATTAAATCGACCAAACGAAGGGAAGCCTAAATCAAATCAACCAAACGAAGGGAAGCCTAAATCAAATCAACCAAATCAACAACAAGATGTTAAACAAGAGTCTAGCGCATCAGACATTGAAAAAGAGAAAAAGAAGAACATTGAAAAAGAGAAAAAGAAGAAAAACCAAGAGAAGAAGAAGTGGAAACCGCCAACCGACCTAGACATCTTCCTGAAAAAGAAAAGGCATGTGGGTTTTAAGTTGACATGGACCGATCTTTTTGAGGAAAATTTTATCACTTTTATCAATATCTCTAGTTTCCTGCTTAGGATGAGAGATCCAAGGGAACTGGCTATATCCTTTTTTCGAAGAAAAGAAATGCCTCTGTCCATTCTAAAGTATCATACAACTAAACTGACTCTGGAAAGTGAAGCTGAACTTACTCGGGAAAGTGAATCTGAACTGACTCTGGAAAGTGAACCTGAACTGACTCTGGAAAGTGAATCTGAACTGACTCTGGAAAGTGAACCTGAGCTTACTCTGGAAAGTGAATCTGAACTGACTCTGGAAAGTAAACCTGAACTTACTCTGGAAAGTAAACCTGAACTTAAACTGACTCTGGAAAGTGAACTTAAGCCTACTCTGGAAAGTGAACCTGAACCTCCAATTCTATTTCCCGACGCGCTAGAAAATGGAGAAATACTATTAAAACTAGTTCGTATGCCTAGAAAATGGGATGGTCCATTAATTATGTATCAAACCATTGCTATTTCACTAATCTCTAAGAATAAACAACCAATTACTATTAATAGAAAAACGAATCGAAAATGCCAAGAAAAACAAAATGTTGATAGGAATGATTTTTCTGAATTCATTACAAAAAAAAAACACGAAAAGATGGTCGGGAATATGGATGAAAATCCTTATGATTTGCTTGTTCCTGAAAACATTTCATCTCCTAGACGTCGTAGAGAATTGAGAATTTTAATTTGTTTTAATTCCGGGAAGGGAAATCCGGATGTTGTGGGTAAAAAGAAAGTATTTTGCAACGAGAACAACGTAAGTAACTGTAATCCACTTTTAACTAATAGCAAGCATCTTGATATAGAGCCAACTCCATTCATTAAATTGAAATTGTTTCTTTGGCCAAATTATCGATTAGAAGATTTAGCTTGTATGAATCGCTATTGGTTTGATACTAGTAATGGTAGCCGTTTCAGTATGTTAAGGATAAAAATGTATCCACGCTTGAGAATTCGTTGATGATACATGTATCATAAGATATCGTTCTAACAGGTTCCCAAGTGGGAGAAGGACTATGGTCAAAAGGACATTTATTTCAGTTATTTCGCAAGAAGAAAACGAAAACAAGGGGTCTGTTGAATTTCAAGTATTCAGTTTCACCAAGAAACTAAAAAAAGTAACTTCTCATTTGAAATTACATAAAAAAGATTATTTATCTCAGAGAGGCCTACAGAAAACTCTGGGAAAACGTCAACGGTTGCTGACGTATTTGTCAAATAAAAATAAAGTACGTTATAAAGAATTAATAGATCAGTTGGATATTCGGGAGGTAAAAACGCGTTAAGTTAAGTGAGAACTTAATCTATAGAAATAGTGAATAGATCAGGTGGATAGTCGGGAGTGACAAATGCGTTAAGTTAAGTGACGAAGTGAATCGAAAATTGTAGTTATGGTAGGGATAAGTAGTGAGTTTACTCACTATTAAAGGACCTTTAGTGAGGGGTTCCTTCTAGCCTTTTCTAGAGGCCCTACGTAAGTAACTACTTACCCGTACATAAACATAAGATAAGAGCTTTTCTTTTCTCTTTTTTATGTATGTGAAACCGTGATCTGGGGATATGGGTTTTCCGGTTTGGTGGGTGGAGAACTCTCCCTTACTATGCATAGATGAATCAAATTTCAAGTTGGATTGATTATTAGTTCATATTTAATCAGGGTCTACACTTTATAGAAACGAAAAGGAGAGTACTATGGTAAAAAGGACGTTTATTTCAGATAGTCCTCAAGAAGAAAACGAAAACAAGGGGTCTGTTGAATTTCTTTGGAATTTTTTAGTAGGTGTTGTATTGGGGACTCTTCTATTAACCACGCTATCCCTTATGGGAAGATTTTCTCTTAGGAACAAAGAGATTCCTAAACCTTTACTCTCACAAGTGGGGTTAGTGAAAAACGAGGAATCCCCATTGGTACAAAGCAGTACCAAAGATATAGTGGAGTCTCATCTAGTTTATCGAGTGAAAGTGAAAAGAGGAACTTTAAGGAAGGGTTCGTTGCACCTCTTTTCATTGAAAAATGGGGGGGGTCTTTCGCTAGGTTATGCGCCAAACAAGGATAATACAGGAGCAGATTTCCGCTTGGCGGTGGACTTTCTGAAGACCCAAAATTCCTCTGACGCGCACGAAACCACTAGCGAGGAAAGGTTCCTCGAGGCTCATGACCCGCACGAAACCATTATCGAGGAGTTCCTCGAGGCTCATGACCCGCACGAAACCATTATCGAGGAGTTCCTCGAGGCTCATGACCCGCACGAAACCATTATCGAGGAGTTCCTCGAGGCTCATGACCCGCACGAAACCACTCTCGAGGATAGGTTCCTCGAGGCTCATGACCCGCACGAAACCACTCTCGAGGATAGGTTCCTCGAGGCTCATGACCCGCACGAAACCACTCTCGAGGAGTTCCTGTTCCTCGAGGCTCATGACCCGCACGAAACCACTCTCGAGGAGTTCCTGTTCCTCGAGGCTCATGACCCGCACGAAACCACTCTCGAGAAGTTCCTGTTCCTCGAGGCTCATGACCCGCACGAAACCACTCTCGAGGATAGGTTCCTCGAGGCTCATCTAATCAATATATTTCCGAGAAATGTCAATTTATCCGAACCCTCTCCTGGAGATAGGAATAGAACGACACAGACAGCACCCAGAGACCAAAAGAGTAGAAAGCAGGTGTGGATGATACATTCTGAAAGGAAGCAAAGGAAGCAGATGCGGAAACGACGGTTGAGGCCTTACTGGCCAGAGCTGCTTGATACTTCCTATTATCGTCCTTTCACCTCTCCATTGGAAAATGGAGTGGCAAGGGGGGGGTCTGTACGTCTCTTACGGCGTCCTTTCCGAGGGTCTTTCGGGGGGTATGCTGCCGATCAGGATGGAACAGCATACGGCGGGGGCGCGGATTTCTGGGACTATTTCGATACCGAAAAAGGCTCAGATCATTTCCGAGTTTCCGAGTTTTCGGAATTTGAGATTGGAGTCCATTCAATGGATTTGGAAGAACTCAAAACCGAGCGGGAACAGTATCGTTCTCGTATTTTGGAGGGAAAAGATCTCATTACCCGCAGCGAAAAACGTCGTTTTCACGACCAAAAAGAAGCCGTAGTACGCTATGAAAACGGGATAGGGAAACTTGTAAAAAAACTCAGACCTAATGAACTAGAAATACAAGTCGACCCAAACTCTGAATGGTGGCAATTTGAGGTTTCTACCGTCCAGAAAGCAATCGCCTCTTCGATTGCTCTCTTCTCTGCCAAACTGAAGAGAATCGAGGAGGAAATTTCCATTCGGGAACGACAACTGAAACATGCAGAAGAAGCGCCTGATAAACCGCACATCCGAGAGAAGAAAAACCCGGCCGCCATGCTCCGTTATAAACGGCAGCCTGGGAAAAAACTACTCTCTCGTTCTCGACAAAAGCCAATAGGGCAGCATGACTGGCGGCACTGCCAGAGGGATGCTATCTCCTATTATCGTCCTTTAAAAAGGATCGAGGCTTCCAAAAACAAAAAAACTTCCCCCATATTCCAATACCGGAATACTGTCCAGGTGGACAATACCCTCCAGTTGGACTTCAAGGTAGTTCACAATGATGTCTTTGATGTCACCGAAGAGTCCAACTAAAATAAAAGGGACTTGACCTTACCAATACATAAGATAAGAGATTTTTTTTTCTCTTTCTTATGTATGTGAAACCGTGATCTGGGGATATGGGTTTTCCGGTTTGGTGGGTGGAGAACTCTCCCTTACTATGCATAGATGAATCCAATTTCAAGTTGGATTGATTATTAATTCAAATTAAATCAGTGTAGAGTGATTAGTTTAGTGTGGATTGTATCCCAACTGAAAATGACTGTCATTATTTTTATTGACTGGTCAAATCCATATCTGTAATTTGTAGAAACGAAAAATAAACCAAGTGGGAGAAGGACTATGGTCAAAAGGACATTTATTTCAGTTATTTCGCAAGAAGAAAACGAAAACAAGGGGTCTGTTGAATTTCAAGTATTCAGTTTCACCAAGAAACTAAAAAAAGTAACTTCTCATTTGAAATTACATAAAAAAGATTATTTATCTCAGAGAGGCCTACAGAAAACTCTGGGAAAACGTCAACGGTTGCTGACGTATTTGTCAAATAAAAATAAAGTACGTTATAAAGAATTAATAGATCAGTTGGATATTCGGGAGGTAAAAACGCGTTAAGTTAAGTGAGAACTTAATCTATAGAAATAGTGAATAGATCAGGTGGATAGTCGGGAGTGACAAATGCGTTAAGTTAAGTGACGAAGTGAATCGAAAATTGTAGTTATGGTAGGGATAAGTAGTGAGTTTACTCACTATTAAAGGACCTTTAGTGAAGGGTTCCTTCTAGCCTTTTCTAGAGGCCTTACGTAAGTAACTACGGAGTATATTATGAAACGTTCTGTCCTTTGGAATTGGTTACTAGGTGCTGTATTAGGGACTATTTGTGTCACCATCTTAACTACGATATCCCTTATGGGAGGCTTTTCTCTCAGGAACCACAAAAGACTTACCGAGAAGCCTTTACTGTCACACGTCTTGTTATTGATTATTGAAAAACGAGGAGCCCCTGCTGTTACCCACTAGTACCAAAGATATCGTATCGTCCTTTAACTTAAAAAAGGCTCAAGGCTTCCAAAAACAAAAAAAACTTCGATTCGAATACCGGAATACTGTCCAGGTGGACAATACCCTCCAGTTGGACTTCAAGGCATTTCATAATGATGTCTTTAATGTCAGCGAAGAGTCCAACTAAAATAAAAGGGACTTGACCTTACCAATACATAAGATAAGAGATTTTTTTTCTCTTTCTTATGTATGGGTAAACTTTACCCATACATAAGATAAGAGCTTTTCGTTTCTCTTTCTTATGTATGTGAAACCCTGATCTGGGGATATGGGTTTTGCGGTTTGGTGGGTGGAGAACTCTCCCTTACTATGTATAGACGAATCCAATTGCAAATTGGATTGATTATTAATTAAATCATGTGTATTGAGGAGTGTGTATTGATTAGTGTGTATTGTATCCCAAATGAATGTCATTTGAGTGGTCAAATCCATATCTGTAATTTGTAGAAACTTAAAATAAACCAAGTGGGAGAAGGACTCTTTTTAGGGTCAAATTTATTTCAGTTATTTCGCAAGAAGAAAACAAGGGATAAGTAGTGAGTTTCAGCAAGAAACTCACTTATTAAAGGACCTTGTCGAGGGGTTCCTTCTAGACTCTTCTAGAGGCCAATTAACTCAGGAAACCTTTGCTTTCAATTTGCTATGGAGAAAAAAGATAAAATGGATAAAAAGGATAAAAAATCGAATCAGCCATTTTTCAAATTCCTTTGGAATTGGTTGTTGATTGCCGGGATAATTTGGATGGGCCTACTTATTTGGAAATTCTTCGGAAACCCCCCCACAACTCCTCCAAAATCTCCCGAATGTAGCTTTTGCTTGACATTCGAGAGGGATACGGACAATCCTTATTCGATTGACATTGATCCGGACGGATTCTGGATGGACACATCGATCACAAAAAAGGGCGATAATCAAATCAAAGATTCTACTGAGATTTCGATGAAAATCAGAGAATGGGAATCGAAAAAGCCCTCATTATAGAGAAAAGAAAGCTTGTGCGGGACAACTCTGTCAGAATTTCGCGCTTCGCCGAGTACTGCGATGCAATGAGGAGGAACGGATTAAGCCAACGCGCAATACAAAATGACCCGCGCATTCCTGAGTTCCTGAAGGAAGTTTTGTCTTTTCAGTCCACTCAGTTCGAGCATATTGCTGAGTTAAGAGAAGAAATTGCGGCCTTGGAGGAGGCCCTTCCTCAACTCAAAGAACGAGCACTTCGGGCACAAGCAGCCGCCGTCAAAGCGCGTAGACGTGAGCAGGGCAACCCATGCCGATGCTCTCATCGAAGATCGTCCCATTGAGAGATTGGATTGAGAGATTAGAAAGCAGGGTGGAAACTCCAATGGGCGATGGTAATGGCGCAGGCGAGGGTTTATTCACGGGACCCGCGAGCATAATCCGGGGGTTTATGCGGGGGTTTATGCAAGTAGGATGCAACTCGTTGAAACTAAATTCCGAAGAGTTTAATTTAAGCGGTTTACACATTTTTTATTTGATTTGAGTCGAAGTCATAATGATGGTTCGAATTAAGGAATCTCCAATTACTGACATTGGTAACCGACCCAAGGCAATTTGATTATAATTCAATGTTTTCTCAATTTGCAAATTCTTCCTCAGCTAGTTAAAAGAATGAAATTGGCGGATATTATGACGATACTAGGGAGTATGGATTTCATTATGGGAGAAGTTGATCGTTGAAATGATAATTGATACAACGGAAGTACGGGCTATTCATTTTTTTTCTCGATTGGAATCTTTAAAAGAGGTTTATGGGTTTACACGCTTGCTTGTACCTATTTTTATTCCTCGATTTGGAATCACAATAGGGATATTCACAATTGTGTGGTTAGAAAGAAAAATATCTGCCGGAATATAATATACAATACGATACAACATACAATACAACATACAATAACGTATGGGACCTGAATACGCAGGTCTTTTCAGAATTCTTCAAGCTCTAGCCGATGGGACAAAACTACTTTTTAAAGAAGATCTTCTCCCATCTAGAAGAGATATTCGTTTATTTAGTCTCGGACCGTCCATAGCAGTTATATCCATTTTACTAAGTTCTTTAGTAATTCTTTCCATAGCAGTTATATCCATTTTACTAAGTTCTTTAGTAATTCTTTTTAGCTACCGGCTTGTTTTGTTCTAGCGGATCTCAGTATAGGTGTTTTTTTAAGGATTGCCATTTCAAGTATTGCTCCTTTGGGACTTTTTATACTTATACTACTTATACCAGGATGTGAAAATTTCTTTTTTCTCTTGGGAATCTATTATTAACAACTTCTTCCCAACTCCTTTCGCTGTAAAGACATAAGACATTCATTTTCGATTCATAAGTTTTTTTAACCAAGAGAAAGAAAAGAAAGAAAATTTAAATTATTCATAGAAAGTTATGATATGCTTCCTATGATAACTAGTGATAACTAGGTTCATGAATTATGGTCACCAAGCTGTAAGAGCTGCAAGGTATATCGGCCAAAGTTTCATAATTACTTTATCTCATACAAGCCGTTTACTTGTAACTATTCAATATCCCTATCAAAAATGGATTCCATCCGATCGTTTCCGTGGTTGAATCCACTTTGAGTTTGATAAATCCATTGCTTGTGAAGTATGTGTTCATATATTGATTGGAGAGCAGATATTTTTCTTTCTAACCACACAATTGTGAATATCCCTATTGTGATTCCAAATCGAGGAATAAAAATAGGTACAAGCAAGCGTGTAAACCCATAAACCTCTTTTAAAGATTCCAATCGAGAAAAAAAATGAATAGCCCGTACTTCCGTTGTATCAATTATCATTTCAACGATCAACTTCTCCCATAATGAAATCCATACTCCCTAGTATCGTCATAATATCCGCCAATTTCATTCTTTTAACTAGCTGAGGAAGAATTTGCAAATTGAGAAAACATTGAATTATAATCAAATTGCCTTGGGTCGGTTACCAATGTCAGTAATTGGAGATTCCTTAATTCGAACCATCATTATGACTTCGACTCAAATCAAATAAAAAATGTGTAAACCGCTTAAATTAAACTCTTCGGAATTTAGTTTCAACGAGTTGCATCCTACTTGCATAAACCCCCGCATAAACCCCCGGATTATGCTCGCGGGTCCCGTGAATAAACCCTCGCCTGCGCCATTACCATCGCCCATTGGAGTTTCCACCCTGCTTTCTAATCTCTCAATCCAATCTCTCAATGGGACGATCTTCGATGAGAGCATCGGCATGGGTTGCCCTGCTCACGTCTACGCGCTTTGACGGCGGCTGCTTGTGCCCGAAGTGCTCGTTCTTTGAGTTGAGGAAGGGCCTCCTCCAAGGCCGCAATTTCTTCTCTTAACTCAGCAATATGCTCGAACTGAGTGGACTGAAAAGACAAAACTTCCTTCAGGAACTCAGGAATGCGCGGGTCATTTTGTATTGCGCGTTGGCTTAATCCGTTCCTCCTCATTGCATCGCAGTACTCGGCGAAGCGCGAAATTCTGACAGAGTTGTCCCGCACAAGCTTTCTTTTCTCTATAATGAGGGCTTTTTCGATTCCCATTCTCTGATTTTCATCGAAATCTCAGTAGAATCTTTGATTTGATTATCGCCCTTTTTTGTGATCGATGTGTCCATCCAGAATCCGTCCGGATCAATGTCAATCGAATAAGGATTGTCCGTATCCCTCTCGAATGTCAAGCAAAAGCTACATTCGGGAGATTTTGGAGGAGTTGTGGGGGGGTTTCCGAAGAATTTCCAAATAAGTAGGCCCATCCAAATTATCCCGGCAATCAACAACCAATTCCAAAGGAATTTGAAAAATGGCTGATTCGATTTTTTATCCTTTTTATCCATTTTATCTTTTTTCTCCATAGCAAATTGAAAGCAAAGGTTTCCTGAGTTAATTGGCCTCTAGAAGAGTCTAGAAGGAACCCCTCGACAAGGTCCTTTAATAAGTGAGTTTCTTGCTGAAACTCACTACTTATCCCTTGTTTTCTTCTTGCGAAATAACTGAAATAAATTTGACCCTAAAAAGAGTCCTTCTCCCACTTGGTTTATTTTAAGTTTCTACAAATTACAGATATGGATTTGACCACTCAAATGACATTCATTTGGGATACAATACACACTAATCAATACACACTCCTCAATACACATGATTTAATTAATAATCAATCCAATTTGCAATTGGATTCGTCTATACATAGTAAGGGAGAGTTCTCCACCCACCAAACCGCAAAACCCATATCCCCAGATCAGGGTTTCACATACATAAGAAAGAGAAACGAAAAGCTCTTATCTTATGTATGGGTAAAGTTTACCCATACATAAGAAAGAGAAAAAAAATCTCTTATCTTATGTATTGGTAAGGTCAAGTCCCTTTTATTTTAGTTGGACTCTTCGCTGACATTAAAGACATCATTATGAAATGCCTTGAAGTCCAACTGGAGGGTATTGTCCACCTGGACAGTATTCCGGTATTCGAATCGAAGTTTTTTTTGTTTTTGGAAGCCTTGAGCCTTTTTTAAGTTAAAGGACGATACGATATCTTTGGTACTAGTGGGTAACAGCAGGGGCTCCTCGTTTTTCAATAATCAATAACAAGACGTGTGACAGTAAAGGCTTCTCGGTAAGTCTTTTGTGGTTCCTGAGAGAAAAGCCTCCCATAAGGGATATCGTAGTTAAGATGGTGACACAAATAGTCCCTAATACAGCACCTAGTAACCAATTCCAAAGGACAGAACGTTTCATAATATACTCCGTAGTTACTTACGTAAGGCCTCTAGAAAAGGCTAGAAGGAACCCTTCACTAAAGGTCCTTTAATAGTGAGTAAACTCACTACTTATCCCTACCATAACTACAATTTTCGATTCACTTCGTCACTTAACTTAACGCATTTGTCACTCCCGACTATCCACCTGATCTATTCACTATTTCTATAGATTAAGTTCTCACTTAACTTAACGCGTTTTTACCTCCCGAATATCCAACTGATCTATTAATTCTTTATAACGTACTTTATTTTTATTTGACAAATACGTCAGCAACCGTTGACGTTTTCCCAGAGTTTTCTGTAGGCCTCTCTGAGATAAATAATCTTTTTTATGTAATTTCAAATGAGAAGTTACTTTTTTTAGTTTCTTGGTGAAACTGAATACTTGAAATTCAACAGACCCCTTGTTTTCGTTTTCTTCTTGCGAAATAACTGAAATAAATGTCCTTTTGACCATAGTCCTTCTCCCACTTGGTTTATTTTTCGTTTCTACAAATTACAGATATGGATTTGACCAGTCAATAAAAATAATGACAGTCATTTTCAGTTGGGATACAATCCACACTAAACTAATCACTCTACACTGATTTAATTTGAATTAATAATCAATCCAACTTGAAATTGGATTCATCTATGCATAGTAAGGGAGAGTTCTCCACCCACCAAACCGGAAAACCCATATCCCCAGATCACGGTTTCACATACATAAGAAAGAGAAAAAAAAATCTCTTATCTTATGTATTGGTAAGGTCAAGTCCCTTTTATTTTAGTTGGACTCTTCGGTGACATCAAAGACATCATTGTGAACTACCTTGAAGTCCAACTGGAGGGTATTGTCCACCTGGACAGTATTCCGGTATTGGAATATGGGGGAAGTTTTTTTGTTTTTGGAAGCCTCGATCCTTTTTAAAGGACGATAATAGGAGATAGCATCCCTCTGGCAGTGCCGCCAGTCATGCTGCCCTATTGGCTTTTGTCGAGAACGAGAGAGTAGTTTTTTCCCAGGCTGCCGTTTATAACGGAGCATGGCGGCCGGGTTTTTCTTCTCTCGGATGTGCGGTTTATCAGGCGCTTCTTCTGCATGTTTCAGTTGTCGTTCCCGAATGGAAATTTCCTCCTCGATTCTCTTCAGTTTGGCAGAGAAGAGAGCAATCGAAGAGGCGATTGCTTTCTGGACGGTAGAAACCTCAAATTGCCACCATTCAGAGTTTGGGTCGACTTGTATTTCTAGTTCATTAGGTCTGAGTTTTTTTACAAGTTTCCCTATCCCGTTTTCATAGCGTACTACGGCTTCTTTTTGGTCGTGAAAACGACGTTTTTCGCTGCGGGTAATGAGATCTTTTCCCTCCAAAATACGAGAACGATACTGTTCCCGCTCGGTTTTGAGTTCTTCCAAATCCATTGAATGGACTCCAATCTCAAATTCCGAAAACTCGGAAACTCGGAAATGATCTGAGCCTTTTTCGGTATCGAAATAGTCCCAGAAATCCGCGCCCCCGCCGTATGCTGTTCCATCCTGATCGGCAGCATACCCCCCGAAAGACCCTCGGAAAGGACGCCGTAAGAGACGTACAGACCCCCCCCTTGCCACTCCATTTTCCAATGGAGAGGTGAAAGGACGATAATAGGAAGTATCAAGCAGCTCTGGCCAGTAAGGCCTCAACCGTCGTTTCCGCATCTGCTTCCTTTGCTTCCTTTCAGAATGTATCATCCACACCTGCTTTCTACTCTTTTGGTCTCTGGGTGCTGTCTGTGTCGTTCTATTCCTATCTCCAGGAGAGGGTTCGGATAAATTGACATTTCTCGGAAATATATTGATTAGATGAGCCTCGAGGAACCTATCCTCGAGAGTGGTTTCGTGCGGGTCATGAGCCTCGAGGAACAGGAACTTCTCGAGAGTGGTTTCGTGCGGGTCATGAGCCTCGAGGAACAGGAACTCCTCGAGAGTGGTTTCGTGCGGGTCATGAGCCTCGAGGAACAGGAACTCCTCGAGAGTGGTTTCGTGCGGGTCATGAGCCTCGAGGAACCTATCCTCGAGAGTGGTTTCGTGCGGGTCATGAGCCTCGAGGAACCTATCCTCGAGAGTGGTTTCGTGCGGGTCATGAGCCTCGAGGAACTCCTCGATAATGGTTTCGTGCGGGTCATGAGCCTCGAGGAACTCCTCGATAATGGTTTCGTGCGGGTCATGAGCCTCGAGGAACTCCTCGATAATGGTTTCGTGCGGGTCATGAGCCTCGAGGAACCTTTCCTCGCTAGTGGTTTCGTGCGCGTCAGAGGAATTTTGGGTCTTCAGAAAGTCCACCGCCAAGCGGAAATCTGCTCCTGTATTATCCTTGTTTGGCGCATAACCTAGCGAAAGACCCCCCCCATTTTTCAATGAAAAGAGGTGCAACGAACCCTTCCTTAAAGTTCCTCTTTTCACTTTCACTCGATAAACTAGATGAGACTCCACTATATCTTTGGTACTGCTTTGTACCAATGGGGATTCCTCGTTTTTCACTAACCCCACTTGTGAGAGTAAAGGTTTAGGAATCTCTTTGTTCCTAAGAGAAAATCTTCCCATAAGGGATAGCGTGGTTAATAGAAGAGTCCCCAATACAACACCTACTAAAAAATTCCAAAGAAATTCAACAGACCCCTTGTTTTCGTTTTCTTCTTGAGGACTATCTGAAATAAACGTCCTTTTTACCATAGTACTCTCCTTTTCGTTTCTATAAAGTGTAGACCCTGATTAAATATGAACTAATAATCAATCCAACTTGAAATTTGATTCATCTATGCATAGTAAGGGAGAGTTCTCCACCCACCAAACCGGAAAACCCATATCCCCAGATCACGGTTTCACATACATAAAAAAGAGAAAAGAAAAGCTCTTATCTTATGTTTATGTACGGGTAAGTAGTTACTTACGTAGGGCCTCTAGAAAAGGCTAGAAGGAACCCCTCACTAAAGGTCCTTTAATAGTGAGTAAACTCACTACTTATCCCTACCATAACTACAATTTTCGATTCACTTCGTCACTTAACTTAACGCATTTGTCACTCCCGACTATCCACCTGATCTATTCACTATTTCTATAGATTAAGTTCTCACTTAACTTAACGCGTTTTTACCTCCCGAATATCCAACTGATCTATTAATTCTTTATAACGTACTTTATTTTTATTTGACAAATACGTCAGCAACCGTTGACGTTTTCCCAGAGTTTTCTGTAGGCCTCTCTGAGATAAATAATCTTTTTTATGTAATTTCAAATGAGAAGTTACTTTTTTTAGTTTCTTGGTGAAACTGAATACTTGAAATTCAACAGACCCCTTGTTTTCGTTTTCTTCTTGCGAAATAACTGAAATAAATGTCCTTTTGACCATAGTCCTTCTCCCACTTGGGAACCTGTTAGAACGATATCTTATGATACATGTATCATCAACGAATTCTCAAGCGTGGATACATTTTTATCCTTAACATACTGAAACGGCTACCATTACTAGTATCAAACCAATAGCGATTCATACAAGCTAAATCTTCTAATCGATAATTTGGCCAAAGAAACAATTTCAATTTAATGAATGGAGTTGGCTCTATATCAAGATGCTTGCTATTAGTTAAAAGTGGATTACAGTTACTTACGTTGTTCTCGTTGCAAAATACTTTCTTTTTACCCACAACATCCGGATTTCCCTTCCCGGAATTAAAACAAATTAAAATTCTCAATTCTCTACGACGTCTAGGAGATGAAATGTTTTCAGGAACAAGCAAATCATAAGGATTTTCATCCATATTCCCGACCATCTTTTCGTGTTTTTTTTTTGTAATGAATTCAGAAAAATCATTCCTATCAACATTTTGTTTTTCTTGGCATTTTCGATTCGTTTTTCTATTAATAGTAATTGGTTGTTTATTCTTAGAGATTAGTGAAATAGCAATGGTTTGATACATAATTAATGGACCATCCCATTTTCTAGGCATACGAACTAGTTTTAATAGTATTTCTCCATTTTCTAGCGCGTCGGGAAATAGAATTGGAGGTTCAGGTTCACTTTCCAGAGTAGGCTTAAGTTCACTTTCCAGAGTCAGTTTAAGTTCAGGTTTACTTTCCAGAGTAAGTTCAGGTTTACTTTCCAGAGTCAGTTCAGATTCACTTTCCAGAGTAAGCTCAGGTTCACTTTCCAGAGTCAGTTCAGATTCACTTTCCAGAGTCAGTTCAGGTTCACTTTCCAGAGTCAGTTCAGATTCACTTTCCCGAGTAAGTTCAGCTTCACTTTCCAGAGTCAGTTTAGTTGTATGATACTTTAGAATGGACAGAGGCATTTCTTTTCTTCGAAAAAAGGATATAGCCAGTTCCCTTGGATCTCTCATCCTAAGCAGGAAACTAGAGATATTGATAAAAGTGATAAAATTTTCCTCAAAAAGATCGGTCCATGTCAACTTAAAACCCACATGCCTTTTCTTTTTCAGGAAGATGTCTAGGTCGGTTGGCGGTTTCCACTTCTTCTTCTCTTGGTTTTTCTTCTTTTTCTCTTTTTCAATGTTCTTCTTTTTCTCTTTTTCAATGTCTGATGCGCTAGACTCTTGTTTAACATCTTGTTGTTGATTTGGTTGATTTGATTTAGGCTTCCCTTCGTTTGGTTGATTTGATTTAGGCTTCCCTTCGTTTGGTCGATTTAATCTAGGATTTTCTTGATTTTCTTGGCGGGTCGGTTTTTTTTCTTCTTGATTTTGATTCTCTAATTCAAGATCCTTTTTTTCTTTTTCTTCTTTTTCTTCTTTGGCATTTTTTTTTTCACGACTATCACGGATATTGATATTGTTATTGTTATTAACCTCGAAAAGAAGTAATTTGGTTGGTATGATCCACGGGTTCATCCCATATTTTTCATAAATCGATTTCTTACTGCACTGAGTTAGTCTTGCTTTATTCATTCCCATCCAGTCAAAAGGATGGTTTATTTTTTTTTCTTTGTTTGGGGAGTTCTTTTTGTTTGGGGAGTTCTTTTTGTTTTGGGATGAGTTGACTTGTTTATGAATCGCGTAATAAAACAGATCTTTTTTCTCAATTGTAGTAATTATTGGAGAATAATGAGTCGCAATCTTTGTTTTTTTATTGATCCAGGTCTCAATATGTCTAGTCTTTCTAAAACAGATGATTTTCCAATCCAAATATTTTCTATGCGCATTTTTTCTACTATATCTCCGGATAGAAAAAAAATCCGGTTTATACGTGATGTACTTCGAGGGAATCCCTTGACCTTCGTTTCCTTGGAATGGCAATCTATAAATAGAAAAATCCTTTCTTTCTCCATAATTAAGATATTTCTCTGATAAAAGATCATATTTGTAATGTTTTTTAAATTTCTTTGTTTTTTTTTTTACCGATAATGAAGCTGCTTTTTCTTTTTGTTTCTCAAAAAGAATGAATTGGTTTTTTTCATTTTTTTCATATGAATCCAAACTTGGTGCGTCTAGATTTTGAACCTTACGACTTTGATTGATCCGATTTCGCCACTTTTGCGACATAAATTTAGACAAGCTAGTCTGAGAGAAATCATATTGATAGTGACCGCTTAACCAGTTTTTCCATTCAGTCAGTTCTCCATTTCCATGTTCTTTATGCCTTGATTCGAAATGAAATATTCCTTGTGTTCCAAAAAAATTCTTTATTCTCTCTTTAAGAAAAAGAGATGTTCGGGAATATTGAAGGACAAATTTCAAGGGATACTTGTGAATACCTGGTCTTTGTGATAATTTATAAAATACATATGCTTGTGACAAGGAAACTATCTCAGAAAAAGTCTTTGAATTTTGATTACCAATATTAGAATTAGAAAACTTCTTTCTTATAGTCAAAATCCAATTCATTGGATTTTCATCAATTCCTTCGTGATTTTTTTGCTTAAAGTAACTGTTTTTTTGCTTAAAGTAACTGTATGTATCAAGAATTCTTTTTTTTAATTGAAGTAATTCAAGACAAATTTCTACAATATGAATATGGTTCGAAATACGAATGAGAATTTGAGAGAAAATACTTTCAATGAAAAATACCAAAAAAACGCGCCCTTTCCTTATTAATCGCACATTTCTTCTTTTTACTATTTGCCAAAGGTTTTTTGAGGAGTCTAATCTTTTCTCAGCAAAACTCGCCTCGCTAGGACTAATATTTCTATCGGGTATTAAAAATTTGGTTTTCTTATCGTTTGTTATTTTTTCAATTTGATTTCTGATTGTACTTGTCCTATCGGACAGATCCTTTATTTTTTGTTCTGTAAGTGCAGATTTTGTCCAATCCATAGATTGAATTCGACTAGACGATTCATCCAAAATCTGATTCCTTAGTAGAAAATTTGGATCATTTTGAGTTTCACTCAATTCATACCCTTCCCTCACTCCAAATTTTTTATTTAGCTTTCCTTTTGCAAGTTGTTTGATTTTGATAAACGGATCTAGAATCCATTTTGCCTTATTTTTTAACAATTGAAAACTTTTTTTTTTCGCTTCTCTAATTTGTTTTTCAAATTCTTTATAAATAGGTTCAAGAGGATGAGGTTCGTCTCGGTGAGCACCAAAAGGTCGTTCCGTTTCCATTCCGCAAGTTGTTAAAAAAGAAGATTTTGCTTTGTTTCTTTTCTTTGACATTGGATCTTTCCGTTTATGATGGGGTTGGAGTTGAAAACGGTACCGAAGACGGAAAGGGAAGAGGATTTTTATCTGCAGACCATCTGTGAACCAATTTTTCGGAAATTCTGTTTCGGATATTGTAACGCCATTGTGAGTACAGTTAACATGCATTTCTCTGCCCCATGCCTTCCAATCTTCGTCCCAATCTTTGTACCACTCGGGGAATTTTTCGGGGAATTGAAATGGAAATAATAAAAAAAGGCTAAAGTTTTTGGCTATAATCAATGCGGGTAATACTATATTTTTTCTAAGAATTGAGTGGGCTAGTAACAAATAACCCCTTATTCCGTGCCCATACGGAATACTATCCCACAGTTCTGCTATTTCTAGTCGCGCCTCCTCTGCGTTCTCCCTTTTTTCTGTTTCGGCCTCCGCCGTGCCCTTCCTTTCTAGCGCCCCGTCTTCCCTTTCTTGTGCCTTATCCTCTCCTTCTTGCGACTCGTCTTCCTCGCAATCCCAAGTTTTCACTTCCGCGCCTTTTCCTATCCAATTCCTAAAGATTCTAAAGATTGGATTCATAAAGATTGGATTCAAAATTTTCAGTATTGGGGAAAAAATTGTGTCTATTCTGTCCACAAAAAGTGGGGAATGCAGATTTGTTTGAAAAAAGAGTTTCCAACCACCTGTTTTACGTCTTTGAGCGCGTACGGATCCTTTGATTAAATCTCGATTCAAATCCGATTGGTTCGAATAACGTATTAGAATCTCCTCAGTATCCTCATCCTCAGCATCATACTCCTCTGCCTTCCCCCGCTTCGTATAATAGTCCTTCCAATCCAAAATGAATACAGTTTTGAAGATTCTTGAAATAATTTCAGACCAGTCTGGGTCTGCTTCCGCCAGGTCCATTTCGTCCGACTCGTCAACCAATTCGTATGTCCATCGAGGAACCGTTTTCTCAATTTCTTTTAGGTCAAGTCCCTCCAAAGAATCATTTTCCTTCTCATTTTTCTTTTCCTTCTGATTTTCCTTCTCATTTTTCTTTTCCTTCTCATTTTCCTTCTCATTTTCCTTCTTAACGCTTGGGGGTAATTGGGGGATTGCTCCGCGAAAAGGCCCATTCAAAAAAGGATCGTACCTTTTAGGCAAGCATTCTTGTGCAGTCTCATCATTCTCATTATCAGTCTCATTATCAGTCTCATTATCAGTCTCATTATCATTCTCATTATCAGTCTCATTATCAGTCTCATTAGCAGTCTCATTAGCAGTCTCATTATCAGTCTCATTAGCAGTCTCATTATCAGTCTCATTATCAGTCTCATTATCAGTCTCATTATCAGTCTCATTATCAGTCTCATTAGCAGTCTCATTATCAGTCTCATTATCATTACATAATCGAGTCCTTTTTTCGAGTACATCCAGATCAAGAGACCCCCTTTCTAGAGCGTCAATTCGATGGAAAAGTTCGTTGCTCAGGCTATTTCTTTTTTGTTCATTGGTATAAATCCAATGATTCTCCAATTCATCAGAGGGGAGTTTTTCTGGTGTGTCCAAAAACCCCTTTCTTTCTATCATTTCAAAAAAGGTTGACAAACTTGGCGGATATGTAAAAGAGATTCTTTGTTTTCCATCACTTTGGCCTGTATCAAAAAAATAGTCTGACATTTCAGTTCTTAGAGCCTTTTGAAATCCATCCGTTTTTATATATCGCAATGGTAGATGCCATCGGTTATAGTCGAAAAGAAAAGTCACAAGAGGCATTTCTGCTAAGAAGTCTTTCTTTTCTTTCAGTTTTTCATCTAGGTTGTTCGAATCTTCTGAAAAAGGGGAAAGGTCTGCCTCGGCGGAGCCTTCTTGCCCCTGTTTGTAAGTTGTGTCTATTTCTACATCTGTTTCGTCCGCACTTTGTTCCCTTTCTACTAAGAAGTCTTTCTTTTCTTTCAGTTTTTCATCTAGGTTGTTCGAATCTTCTGAAAAAGGGGAAAGGTCTGCCTCGGCGGAGCCTTCTTGCCCCTGTTTGTAAGTTGTGTCTATTTCTACATCTGTTTCGTCCGCACTTTGTTCCCTTTCTATCCTTTCTTTTTCTTTCTTTTTCTTATCCTCAATGCTCTCAATCCTAATAGGTGACGGAATTCTACCTGAATAGTAGACGCAGGAGAGAAATAATAGAATGGTAAAGATTCGCTCCAGAGAATTTCGAAAGTCTGCCGCACGGTACCTATTCAATCTAATAGAAGGATTTTGCCGTATCCAGAATAATACCAACTCAAATCCTTTCATGCACAAAATGTGACCAATGAACCAACCAACAAAACTACTTGTTAAAAATAACATCTTGTTGTTGCATCGAAACAGATAAATACTGATTACTCGGGGTAAGGTCGAACTCGGCAAAACGAAATGGTTGAATAGTGGAAAAATGATATTAGTAAGGAATACATATTGAGTGTATAAATTACGCATTCCATTTCTAGTGGTCGCTACCGAATCAAAACAGTCTTTGTCATTGCGCCAACAGAAATAAACCCAAAGATAGAGTAGCCTTAGGGTAGTTATTCTATGCGGTGTACCCAATGCTAGATGGAGAGGTGCATAATAAATCGATATGAACATGATGAGCTGCCCCATCAGAAAACCAGTTGTTGCGGATACATCCTTCTCGCTTCCTTTTTCCATAACCCGAGCTCGGAGAAGCAAGAGATATGAGGGCCCTATGGTCCCTGCGGTCAAAAATCCATAAAAGAGTCCGGCCACAACGACTGAATTGGTTATCTGCATACAGAAACGCACTAGAGTAGCTAGTTTCAACAATTTGAACATGACAATGCCCTCCTAAGGAGGTTGGTTGGTTAGTTTTTTACTTCTCTATTACAATTATCGAAAAAGACAGTCCTGAGAATTTCCTTTCTTCAATCACATTTCTTTTATCTATTCTATCTATATAGATGATAGAATCAATCTGTTATATGGTGTTGGATCCATAACGAATTCATTATGAATTCTATGGATCCTTAGGCTTTGTAGACTAGATATCAAAAGCTCCCCTTCACGATTTCACTGTTAGTATTAGTAGATGCCAAAGAATAACTGCAAGATGAGTATCAACACTAAGATAGCTAGTTTCAACCATTTGAATAACATGGCGATGCCCTCCTACGGTGGCGGGTTGGTTAGTTTTTGACTTCCCGATTACAAATACAAAAAGGGTGGAATAGAATTACAAATACAAAAAGGGTGGAATAGAATTCATTGGTAGAATTGAAAAATCCAAAAAAATCGGGCAATAGCTAACGGTTCAAAACGCATCAAACAAATCAAAAGCTCCCCTTCACGATTTCACTGTTAGTATTAGTAGATGCCAAAGAAAAGCTGCAAGATGAGGATCAAAACTAAGGTTTGAGTATGATGCGTCGGTTTTCCTGCTTGCATTAGACTTTTTGAAAAAGAAAAAGATAGAGAGAAATAATCAGCACGGTTGATTCAACCGTGCTGTAATGTAATGTCATATAAATACAATACAAATAATCATTTCGATTGACTCACCCGTACTGTAATGTCATATAAATACAATCCTTTGGATCGAGCCCTAGGATGTACGGGAATAGAGCAATCTCATTACCTAGAGAGGTACCAATCTATGTCTTTCCTGACAAGACTTCTAGAGGGGGCAAAACGCTTCCTTTATTTACCAGTCAAGGATTATTTGACTGCGTTTCTAGTCAAGATCAAGAATGCCGTGATGTTGGCATGTCTGGGAGCGTTTCTGATGTTGACTTCTTCGAGCAGTATGCGAATTCTTCGCTCACAGGGCAAGTTTCCTCTTCCACGTTCAACGAGTCAATGGGTTCAAAGTCAAAGGGTTCAAAAACCCACCGACCAGCTCAAACAAATTGAAGGTGATATAGACCAAAAGAGACTTGAGTCGATACGAAGCTGGAGATGTTACAACGAAGCTCAGAGACGCATTTTGTATGGAACCCATTTATTACTACTCGACCGGGCTGCAAATCGTTCTTTGTCGGATCGAGTATGTCTAAATGGATTCCTAGAAGAGGAAGAATGGGTCAAAAGGATATGCTATGAGTCCTTTTGTATGTTGGCCACCCAACTTGAGACCCTAGATGAACGGGCATTCCTGTTAAGTGGGGACAAAAACATGGGCCCGGTTAACCCAAATGGGTCTCTGCAGCTTCATCGGCGGAGCCAAGTTCAAGGAATTAGCTTGAATTTTTCGCACCAGACGGACCGGACAGTTCCTATTTCCGGTTCAGGCAATCATTCTGGTTCAGGCAATCATTCTGGTTCAGGCAATCATTCCAGTTCAGCCAATCAAGTGATTCCGCCGGGCGAAGAACACGTTTTTTTGCCTCCATGGCAAGATCCCCCTGGTCTATTCTAGGGATGCGTTTTCCGTTTTGGTGGTTGCCACCTTCTTTGGTGGTTGCCACCTTCATAGTGGCATGTTGGCAATAGTGTAGTAATCAAATAGGATTAGATCCTAGAGAAAATAGATCTAGGATTCAATTCTATTTGGTTTTTACTTGTCTTCGTGCAAATGATGTGCTCCTTGGATTCGATGTACTATTTGATCTTTTTTGACCCAAATTAGGTCAAAAAAATGATCAAATAGCTAGAGCCAAAGAGCCAAAGAAAAGAAAATAAGGAAGGCGAAAAAACAAGAACTTGGGGACGTAAACCCCAACGAATTAACCCAATGAAAAATGGAATTAACCACCTGACGAACCTTATAAAGAAGGTAGGAAGACGGAAAAAAGATAGATTCCCAGAAGGAGTGCAAAGATTGTAAACAACCCAAGAAAAAGCTCGAGGAGCAATTTCCCTACCGAGTCATTCTTTTTCGGAAACGAGTCCTCTAGAATAAAGATACCGCAGGTATTGCCGAAAAAGAAAGTCGAATAGCCTCAGCCAGGTCTTTGGGGTGAGTTTGCTTTTGAACCGAATAAAAGCAAGTCCCAGGTTTTTACTGAGCTCTAAGAACCGGCGCATATTGGTTCTCTGAATACAGAAACGAACTAGAGTAGCTAGTTGAAACAATTTGAACATTCAAATGACCTCTTGGGATGTGGTTTTTTGACTTTTCCATTACAATGGAAACCTTTTTACTTTGAGTATGGAAATCGAATCTAGAGAATCGAATATCGAAAAAGACAGTCCTGAGAATTTCCTTTCTTCAATCACATAATATTTCTGTTATATATGTATATATACATTATCGAATCAAAATGGATTCGATGGACTATTTGATCTTTTTTGACCCAAATTTGGTCAAAAAAGATCAAATAGCTATAATAGTAATTCAAAAAAATAAAAGAAGGAAGGCCACCAAAAAAACAAGACCTTGGGGCTGTAAACTCCAACGAATCAACCAAAAGGATGTAAACTCCAACGAATCAACCCAATGAAAAATGAAATTAACCCCCAGACGAACCCAATAAAACAGATCATAATATAAAAAACAATATACAGTTCGAGAAGGATCTCGAAGACTGCAAAGAACCCAAGACAAAGGGCTATGAGCCATTTGACTACCGAGTAAACCCATTCTTTTTCGGAATGGAGTCCTCGAGAATACAGATATTTTAGGTATTTAATATACAGAAAGTCGAATAGTTTCAACCATGTCTTTTGGGTGATTTTGATTTTGAACCGAATCAAAACCTTCAAGGCGAGTCGAGGGTTTTTACCGAGCTGGAAGAAATGGTCCACATTGGGTATCTCCATACAGAAACGAAGAGCTAACCATATACAGAAACGCACTAGAGTAGCTAGTTGAAACAATTTGAACATGACAATGACCCCTTGGGTTAGAGAATGAAAATGGTTAATGAGATTACGGTTGAAATATCATAACCCGATGAATTCCATAATTTCGAATTTTATGGATCCTGTGTGTGATTGATTGAATTGAATGTTTGTTTCTCTTTTCGATCTGTCTCAGATCAAAAGAGATTTTTGTGGTTAATATATTTTATAGAACTAGATCGGCCTCTTTCCGTTTTGGATCATGGAGAAAGAGATCCATAGTGTACATATACTTCGCCAATACACAAATGTCAACTGCGGATTTTTTATGACTTCGACTCAAATCAAATCAAAAATGTGTAAACCGCTTGATTCGATTACCAATTACTCCAATTTCCAATTACTATTACAATACTATTACTAAATCCGAAAGGAGCAAATCTTCCATTTTGCTCGGCGAATAAGTAACTAAAACTAACAACGGATTTCCGATTCATTGCTCCGAATCATGTCTTGCACAAATACATCCATGATTTTTTCGAAATCTACATCTCTCTAAATTACTACTATTTATTTATCTAGATAATTTCTATATCAACCCCCAATCTAGGATTGGATTCCATTCAGAGCATATCCTAAAAAGAGTCGGGTAACCTATTTTTTCCCGGTCTGGTCAAAAAGATCATGAACCATTTAAGCTTATTTCTCTATTATTTGACATATAATGGATTTCACTGGACCAATCCATGATTTTCTTTTAGTATTTTTGGGATCGGTTCTTCTATTAGGAGGTCTGGGAGTGGTATTACTTAGCAATCCCATTTTTTCTGCCTTTTCCTTGGGGTTGGTTCTGGTTTGTATATCCCTATTCCATATTCCATCGAATTCCCATTTTGTAGCTGCTGCACAGCTCCTTATTTACGTGGGGGCCATAAATGTGTTAATCGTATTCGCTGTGATGTTCATGAATGACTCAGAATATGACAAGGATTTCGGTCTTTGGACCGTTGGAGAAGGAGTCACTTCCCTGGTTTGTACAAGTCTTTTTGTTTCACTAATTACTACTGTCCCAGAGACTTCATGGTACGGTATTATTTGGACTACAAGATCAAACCAGATTGTAGAGCAGGATTTTGTAAATAATGGTCAACAAATTGGGACTCATTTATCAACCGATTTTTTTCTTCCCTTTGAACTCATTTCTATCATTCTTTTAGTTGCCTTAATAGGTGCAATTGTTATGGCCCGTCAGTAATAAAAAGAACGACTTCGAATGAAAGAGTTCTGTCCTCTCAAAAGCCTTCCTTCTTATCACACCCATTTTCCTTCCCTTACAATTCCATTTTTCTATTTTTCATGTATCAAATGGAAATGGTTTTCGTTCAATCTATTCTAGTACCAATACCTTCCTTTGTTCTGGACTTGTGAGATTCTAGTCAATAAAATGGATTAAGGCGGCGTTTTTGTTCCTATTGAAAGCAAATAAATCCAGATTGATGAGGGGTTGGTCAATGATGCTTGAACATGAACTTGTTTTGAGTGCCTTTTTCTTTTCTATCGGTATTTATGGATTGATCACAAGTCGAAATATGGTTAGAGCACTTATGTGTCTTGAGCTTATACTGAATGCGGTTAATTTGAATTTCGTAACATTTTCTGATTTCTTTGATAGTCGCCAATTAAAAGAAAAGGAGACATTTTCGCGATTTTTGTGATAGCTATTGCAGGCGCTGAAGCCGCTATTGGACCTGCGATTGTTTTGTCAATTCATCGTAACAGAAAATCCACTCGTATCAATCAATCGAACTTGCTGAATAAATAGCGGGAATCATCTAACTACTGAATAGAATATTCACCAATTCAAATTGGTATGTACGATAGAAACAAACATAGGCCCATGTTTACTAAAACGTAATAAATCAAAGTATCTTGGACCGCTCTCATGAGCAGATCCAGAAGTCGATTGATTCGAAATCGATTCTGGTAAACCCTCGATTCGTCTGGTGTCTACCATATAGGATTCCTTTATGATTTTACTAGATCGAAACTTTATGATGTTCAAAAAGTGGATAGATACCATGTCACATTCAGTAAAGATTTATGATACATGTATAGGGTGTACTCAATGTGTGCGAGCCTGCCCCACAGATGTATTAGAAATGATACCTTGGGACGGATGTAAAGCTAAGCAAATTGCTTCTGCTCCAAGAACAGAAGACTGTGTAGGTTGTAAGAGGTGTGAATCCGCTTGTCCAACAGATTTCTTGAGTGTCCGGGTTTATTTATGGCATGAGACAACGCGAAGCATGGGACTAGCTTATTGATACGTTCTAGAAAACTCTACTTGAACCCATTTTTTTCTCCTTACCGACAAAAACCCGTACTCGATCAAAAAGATTATTTCGAGCACGGGTTTTTTGGTCAAAGTGTATCTTGTCTTTACCACGAATTCTTTTCCTTGGTTAACAATAATTGTGATGTTTCCTATATCCGAGGGTTCTTCTATTTTCTTTTTTCCTCATAGGGGAAATAAGATGATTCGGTGGTATACTCTCTCTATATGCACAATAGACCTACTTCTAACGACCTATGCATTCTGTTATCATTTCCAATTTGATGATCCCTTAATCCAATTCGAACAGGATTTTCGATGGATCCATTTTTTGGATTTTCACTGGAGACTCGGAATCGATGGAATTTCCATCGGACCCGTTTTCCTGACGGGATTCATCACTACTTTAGCGACTTTAGCGGCTCGGCCAGTGACTCGGGATTCACGATTGTTCCATTTTCTGATGTTAGCAATGTACAGTGGCCAAATAGGATCATTTTCTTCTCGAGATCTTTTACTTTTTTTTATCATGTGGGAGTTCGAATGAATTCCTGTTTACCTACTTCTATCCATGTGGGGAGGAAAGAAACGTTTGTACTCAGCTACAAAGTTTCTTTTGTACACTGTGGAGGGTTCCGTTTTTCTATTAATGGGAGTTCTGGGCATGGGTTTCTATGGTTCCAACGAAGCAACCTTACATTTTGAAACCTCAGCGAATCAATCGTATCCGGTGGCATTGGAAATACTATTCTATTTTGGATTTCTTATTACTTATGCTGTCAAATCACCGATTATACCCTTACATACATGGTTACCAGATACCCATGGGAAGGCACATTACAGTACGTGTATGCTTCTAGCCGGAATCTTATTAAAAATGGGAGCGTATGGATTGGTTCGGATCAATATGGAATTCTTACCCCACGCTCATTCTCTATTTTCTCCCTGGTTGATGATACTAGGTACAGTTCAAATAATCTATGCAGCTTCAACATCTCCTGGCCAACGCAATTTCAAAAAAGAGAATAGCGTATTCTTCTGTATCTCATATGGGTTTTACAATTCTAGGAATTGGTTCTATAACCGATACAGGACTAAATGGAGCCATCTTACAAATCATTTCTCACGGATTTATTGGTGGTGCGCTTTTTTTCTTGGCAGGAACGAGTTACGATAGAATACGTCTTGTTTATCTCGACGAAATAGGCGAAATAGCTATCCCAATGCCGAAACTATTTACAATGTTCAGTAGCTTCTCGATGGCTTCTCTTGCATTGCCGGGAATGAGTGGTTTTGTTGCCGAATTGGGAGTCTTTTTTGGAATAATTATCAGTCCAAAATCTCTTTTAATGCCAAAAATACTCATTACTTTTGGAATGGCAATTGGAATGATAGTAACTCCTATTTATTCATTATCTATGTCACGCCAGATGTTCTATGGATACAAGCAATTTCCCGCCCCAAACTCTTCTTTTTTGGATTCTGGACCACGAGAACTTTTTGTTTCGATCTGTATCTTTCTACCCGTAATAGGGATTGGTATTTATCCGGATTTCCTTCTCTCACTATCCGTTGACAAGGTAGAAGCTCTCCTATCTAATGACTTTTATAGATAAGATAGTTTTCATGAATAAGATAGAAAATAATGCTATGATTTCAAAAACCATTCGCTGGACAATGAAAAAAAAGAAGTCTTCTTTTTCCTTATCTTAAGGAAAAAGAAAACAAAGTCCATTCGAATCAGATACGTTTGGAGTTTTTGAGAACCATTTGAATCCAGTAGTGATTCAAATGGTTCTCAAAAACTCACACAAACTTCAGACTATGTTCCTATAGATTGGGTCGCTTCTTCAATTCGATGGGAATGAGCCATAACTATGGAATCCTATTCCTAATAGATTGACCCCAAAATAACATATCCAAATTATAAGAAATCCAAGAGAAGCCACAATTGCGGAATTCGTGCCTTGAACATTTTGATTTGTTCTCATATGTAAATAAATTGCAAATAGGGTCCAAGTAATAAATGCCCAAGTTTCCTTGGGATCCCAATTCCAATATGACCCCCATGCCTCATTAGCCCATACCGCGCCCGAAAGAATACCTATGGTTAAAAAGAGAAACCCTAGACTAATGACACGATAACTCCAACGATCCAATTGCTGAATCAACTGATACATGTGATAATTTCGAAATGAAAGAAAAAAAGTGTTTCGTAAAACACTGCCTCTTTCATTTGCGTATTGGATCTCATCAAAAACAAATGACCCTGTTAATAAATGATTTTGTTTGCCAAAAATATCTATGCGTGTTCGAAATGTAATGACTAGAAGCGCTACTGAGAATAACGAGCCGCATAAAAGAGCTGCATAGCTCAATACCATCATACTTACGTGCATCATTAACCACTGAGATTGGAGAGCAGGTACTAATATTGTGGATTGATGCATTTCTGCGAAAAGACCTGAAGTAACAAAGCCTTGAGTCAAAATAGTACTTGGCGCGGTTATTGCGCTTAAATGGGTTTTTTGGTTCCTAAAATGTGGAACCATATGAAGAATGGAAAAACCCCACGAAAGAAACATTACTGATTCATATAAATCACTTAAGGGGAAATGTCCCGAAGAAATCCAACGAGTAACTAACAATCCTGTTATACAGAAAAAGGTCACTATCATGCCTTTTTCTGAGGAATTATAGAGTCCTAGCGTTTCGTAGACTAATAATAAGGTTAGTAAATAAATACTAATTACAATTGAAACGATCGAAAAAGAAATGTGAGTGAATATATGTTGTAAAGTCGAGACTATCATAAACAAATCCTAAAATAAAAAAGAAAAGGGGGATCCTTCAAGACTCGAATGGAAATCCGGAATTCCATTCATTATAGGATTTATTGTATCTCTTTTCGAAGATGCCGCCACTCGGACTCGAACCGAGATGCTCTAGCACTGCTTCCTAAGAGCAGCGTGTCTACCAATTTCACCATAGCGGCTTACTCGAAAACATAATAGCCCATCCCTATTCAATCGTCGAGATTCTAAGGAGTCAATTCAATCACATCTTTTTTAGGGAATCTGACAATCAATGAAAAAACACTCGTTTCAATTACTAATTGAACGTTCCACAATCATTAGTATTGTGGGATCGTAGGGTCTTAGGTTTCACTTTCACAAAGAGCTTTCCATTGGTTTCACTTCGCCTGGAATGGAAATGCAGCAGTTGGAACTAGATAGTTCTGTCCTCTATCCAGGCATAGAACTAAAAGGTTTCAATCTTTCTCGGAATTTTAGCGTACTTCAAAAAAAAAAAAAAAGATTCTATATTTCTAAAGAAAAGAAAGCTCTCAAGATCTATATATAGATATAGATCTTGATGGATTCCACAGCCCAAATATAGGACCCTTATTTGGACTACATATTAGGAATCCATAATCCAAAAAAATCCTTCCTAAAGGAAAAAGAAGACTTTTCTTTTAGTTAGTGTATTATGAAAAGTGAATCGATGAGGAAAATGACAACCCCCATCTCACAAATTAGAAAAACCTACACCATTCAGGGAGTCATATTGATTCAGATTCTTCTTCTTCCAAGACTTGGTTCTTTTTTTGTTTTTTGTCGTACAAAATTTCGCATTCCCGGTAGAAAGAGATTTCGCTAATGAAAATGCTTTTCTCGCTGCCCAATACCCCTTTCTTTTCCAACTATTTTTACGAATACGCTTTTTTGACAGAGAAGTACGTTTCTTTGGAACCGCCATTCAAAAATGAAGAGGTTGCTCATTGTTTAGAGTTGGATGTGAAAGACATGTATTGTTCGGATTATTCTTTTTATTTTATTCTATTTATTCCCTAGATGATACTTCCTTGATAACATACAATAGAGATACGCGTGCCTCGCATAGAATATTCCTAGGTAAAAAATGGGATAGGTTCTTTTTTATTTTAGGGGAACCTTTTTTACAACATACAATATCCGAAGAAAGAAGAATTCCTACTGATTGGTACCTTTCTATCCGAACCCTCATTCGAATCTATATCCTAAGAGAGGTTTTCGAATTCCCCCTAAATACTTAGTTCCACTATAGCTCGTCCGGGGTCGCCGGGGAGCTCTCGTCCTGCCCCGCAGCGCTGGATTCTCCTTCTCCTGGCGCAGTGAGCCGGTTTCTGGAACCTGAAGACGCGCCTTTATTGGGCTTCCTTGTGGAGCCGCAGGGTGATTGACCTTTGGCTCCACTTAACCCCGGGAATTTGACTGCTCCTGCGGAGGGAATAGCAGCAGCCTTCTGGTCCCTCTCTAGTAACTCGGCCTTCTCTTTTTCTAAGACAGAAATTTCTTCGAGTAAGACGGAAATCGATTCCTCCAATTTTTTTTTCGGCGGTTGAGCTCGCTTGTCAACTAGTCATCCCTTCTTTTCACTAAATCACTCGGGCGCGCGACCCGCTTTAAGGAGGAAAGTCGTGCGTTTAGCAGGGTATATCCTTTGTTTTGTGTAGTTTGGTAGATAGTTCTATGAATTCGAATTGGTTTGCTGACACTTGGTCAGTCTTAGTTTTGATTTCCAGATCTATCTCCTCGAGTTGAGTCGCCATGAGTTCAGTCTCCGCGAGTTCACCCTCTTCCATCTCACCCTCCTTCATTTCAGTCTCTTGCATCTCACCCTCCTCCATTTAGGTCGGAAGATCCCGAACCCAAATCGTCGCTGCAGGACGCGGCGGATTCGAAGAATCTTTCGGGAAGAAAAAAACCCAAAAGAAATTCACACTACCAAAGAACCCCCAACGCAAGACGGCCCCTCTAAGAAAGAGAGATCACAGAGTTTTCAACATGGTCATTTTTTTCACTCTTGAGCCGAAGCTCCCTAGAGAATGAAAATGGTTAATGAGATTAAGGTTGAAATATCATAACCCGGTGAATTCCATAATTTCGAATTTTATGGATCCTGTGTGTGATTGATTGAATTGAATGTTTGTTTCTCTTTTCGATCTGTCTCAGATCAAAAGAGATTTTTGTGGTTAGTATCTATCTATTTTATAGAACTAGATAGACCTCTTTCCGTTTTGGATCATGGATAAACAGATCTATTTATCCATGATAAAATCATACCTCGCCAATACAATATTGTCAACATGCCAATAGGAAGGTTGCAGCCACCAAAATGGCATAAAACCAAAAAGATTCGCCCTTTTTTAGTATCTCGCTAAATAAAAGGGCGAATAAGAACGAAAAAAAGCTCAAAAATACCCATAGAGACAGGGGGGAAGAAATCCCCCCCCTTTTCATAGATGAAATCCGTTTTTTTCCTTTTTTGCCCTTTCTCGGA